TTTGTCGATAACCTCGGACCAATCAATCGAATATTGATTAATACGTAATCGATCGAACATTACTTGAAAACGGTGTTTCTGTTCAGAAACGAAATGTTCCAAATGTTCTTGGAAATTCTTGCTCCCATTGGACCATTTGTATCTATATGCATTAGGATCCCGATTCATGGATCTCTCGGTTCGAGAAATAAGAGGATCGAACCACTTCTTCTGACTCTTTTTCAAATTGGATAAATGTTGGTTGATCGTATATTTTATTATAGTTAGATGATTCAGAGTATCATTTCCTATTTGATGCCTTTGAATTCCATATTCGAAGTTGCGATCGGATCGATTCATTAAAAAGAATCGATTCGATATATTTCTTATGTACCCATAGGTGCTATATTGGATTTGAATCAGATTTCGGATCAATCTATATTGATTGACCGCCTCCATTATGTTGTTGTTAGCAAATACCACTATTTTTGGTTTTGGATCTTCCAAATCGGAGATCCGGACCGATTTTTTTCTGATCCTTCGATAAAAAGATTCATTCTCTTCATAAAAAATAGGAGGTAGAACCAATAAAGATTTCTTTTTCGATTCATCCCTGGAGTTGAATACCTCATTCAATAATTTTTTTGGATCCAATCCGTAGGAATCGATAGACAAGGCAAATCCCTTATGATACACCAAACCCGGCTCGGTTATTGATAGAGTGAATAGATCTGCCATTTCTTGAAATCTCTCTTCTGATTCAAAATCTTGGTATCCCCCCTTGTTCCGGTCATGGAATAGATGAAATAAATCAAAAAATGCATTTTCGTTCAAGAATGAAATCTTATTGGAACTGTCCATATCCGGTTCATCCTTCGGAACCATATCACATCCCGGATCTGATGAAATAGGATGAATTGAGACGGTATTTTGTAAATACGTAATTATCTTGAATATATCAACTATTTCTTTATTTTCCGATCGCCTGGAAGGGACAAAAGAAACACCTTCTTGTTTCTTCAACAATTTCTGATCTCTAGTCGACCTCTCAGTAGGATTCGAACCCAGATGAAGTTCTGACCATCTATCAGAGAAAAAAGAACGAATTGATCTTGTAGGATTCCCAAGAAATTCTTCGATTTCTTCCGGAAGCAGATGATTATTCATCTGCTTCTCACGTTCCGTGAATAGCCGGGACATTGAGGAATATCCAGAAAGGCATTTCGGGAATCGATCTGATTCTATCTCTGTTCGTTCCGTTTGAAGAAAGGAAGGATCCAAAAGAATCGATCTTTCTTTTAGTTGCTGAATCTCTGTTTGATTAATCAATGTGTGATATTCCGAATCCTCATTACTGATGGAATCGAAAGGATCTCTGGATTGATCAGAAGATCCTTTCAATTGGCTAGAATCCGTTACTTGAAAGAAAATAGATCTTGTGGAATCATATTGAATATTTGACGATACATTCCGTACCTTGCTAAAAAACCGATCCTTGTTTACCAACCACACATTGTCTAACCAAATCAAATCCTCTCTCGAGACGTTCCTCAAAAAATCCGATTTGTGCTGATTCTTCCCCCAACTAACGAAGAGATCTTGGCGGAATTGCCACATATGAAATTGAGCACAATTTTGAAAAAAAATACCCCACTTGTTTCTCGAGAAGAGATGGGAAACATGCTCAATATCGTTTGATTGAATAGTTGCCTCAGCTCCTTGTTGTTTGAAGAAACCCTCCACCTCAATTGGTCTTTTTTCATGAAAAGCAGACATGAGATAACAAATCAAGTGTTTCACTAAGATTTCGAATAGCTGTCCCGAATTCAAGTTGATTATGTTTCGCTTCTTACTCGGAGAAAGGCGATCAAAGAATTTCCAATCATGGTCCTTGCGGATCGGATCATCCGTATAGGATACAAAAAGAAACTCCAGATATTTGATATCTTTCTCTTTGAATGAGATCTCAATTCCAGCTACGGTTTCATTAGATATCTTACAACTAGAATCCCTCTTTTTTCCGATCTGGTTCCTCCACCGCCGCGAACCCCAGTTAGATTCAGGCATGATACGCTTTTTAGTTATTGGGAGAACCCAAGTACTCTCTTTCGGATCCATGAAACAACTCTCAGAGATCTTTTTCCCTTTTTGAAGATACAGGAGCGAAACAATCAACCTATTGAGATTGGAAGACCAAAAAGATTCTTTCTCTTTCAATGTATAATTTTTGGGTCCAATGGAATTCATAGGTATAGGAAGAAGCCCCATCAAATAGAGATTTTTTCTTTCGACCCTATTTCGATTGTTAGTACGATATATAAGGACCACTACTACAAGCAGTACTACACCCTTGATCGTGAAATATCGAGTGCTTGTTGAACCCTGTGAATCACGTGAAAGTAGGACAGTCCAAATTCGGGGGTCAAAGAGTCTCATAAAGCGCTCTTGGTGGAAAAAAATGGGAGTGAAAGATCCCACCGAATCGAATTTGGTCCATGAATCTAAGAAATAGTGAGAATTCTTGATCTCTCTCAATTCGAAGATCCAGGATTTGAATTGATGTCCTCTCATTGATTCCTCCTAAGGAATCCAATTCAATTGGAATTGGGTCATTCACAATGTACAATGACCCCCGCGAAGCATCCATGGCTGAATGGTTAAAGCGCCCAACTCATAATTGGCGAATTCGTAGGTTCAATTCCTGCTGGATGCAGGCCAACGGGAATATTCAATAAGTCTATTGGAATTGGCTCTGTATCAATGGAATCTCATCATCCATACATAACGAATTGGTATGGTATATTCATACCAACCATAACATATGAAGAGTAAGAACTAGAATTCTTATTGATACTGGAACTCGTGGGGAAGAAAGTGGATTTATGGATGGAATCAAATATGCAGTCTTTACAGAAAAGAGTATTCGGTTATTGGGGAACAATCAATATACTTCTAATGTCGAATCAGGATCAACTAGGACAGAAATAAAGCATTGGGTCGAACTCTTCTTTGGCGTCAAAGTAATAGCTATAAATAGTCATCGACTCCCGGGAAAGGGTAGAAGAATGGGACCTATTATGGGAAATGCATTACAGACGTATGATCATTACGCTTCAACCGGGTTATTCTATTCTACCTCTTATAGAGAAAAGAACTTCAGTCAAAAAAAAGAAAAAGAAAAAGGAGTAATCGGCCGTGACCCGTTCACTAAAAAAAAATCCTTTTGTAGATAATCATTTATTGGCAAAAATGGAGAAGCTCAACATGAGAGAGGAAAAAGAGATAATAGGAACTTGGTCCCGGGCATCTACCATTATACCCACAATGATCGGCAATACAATTGCCGTTCATAATGGAAAGGCACATATACCTATTTATATAACAGATCGTATGGTGGGTCACAAATTGGGAGAATTCGCACCTACTCTGACTTTCCGGGGACATGCGAGAAACGATACTAGATCTCTCCTTTAATAAAATCAAAAAGAAAATAAAAGTAGGTGCTCGTCGTTCATTGGTGGGAGGTGAACCTTATGTCAAAGTGGAGAAAGTGGAAGAAGACCTTGAAAAAGCAGAAGATGAAGAGGAGCTCGAGCACACAAGTACAAGCTTTAGCTCAACATGTATCTATGTCTGCTCACAAAGCACGAAGAGTCATTGATCAGATTCGTGGACATTCCTATGAGAAAACACTTATGTTACTGGAACTCATGCCTTATCGAGCATTTTATCCCATTTTTAAACTGGTTTATTCTGCAGCAGCAAATGCTAGTCACAATAAAAGTTTCAACGAAGCTGATTCAGTCATTAGTAAAGCCGAAGTCCATGGGGGTACTATCGTGAAAAAGTTCAAACCCCGGGCTAGAGGACGTAGTTATCCAATAGAAAGACTCGCTTGTCATATAATTATTGTATTGAAGGATAGATCTAAAAAGAAAACGGATCAGGATATATTTTTAGAAACAAAAAATGTATGGAGAGATCCTATAATAGAAAGATATATAGAGAAAGAAAGAGAGAGAGAAAAAAAAGATGGGTCAAAAAATAAATCCACTTGGTTTCCGACTTGGGGAAACCCAAAGTCATCGTTCCCTTTGGTTCGCACAACCAAAAAGTTATTACATAGGTCTACAGGAAGATGAAAAAATACGGGATTGTATCAAGATATATTTACAAAAAAATATAAGAATATCCTCAAGTTTCGAAGGAATTGGAATTGCACATATAGAGATTCAAAAAAAAATGGATCTGATCCAGGTCATAATCTATATTGGATTCCAAAACTTGTTAATAGAAGGCCAAACACGAGGAATCAAAGAATTACAGATCAATGTACAAAAGGGGTTTCATTCTGTGAACCGGAGACTTAACATTGCTATTACAAGAGTTGCAAAACCTTATGGACAACCTAATATTCTTGCAGAATATATAGCTCTACAATTAAAGAATCGAGTTTCGTTTCGAAAGGCAATGAAAAAAGCTATTGAATTAACTGAAGAAGCAGACACAAAAGGAATTCAAGTGGAAATTGCAGGGCGTATCGACGGAAAAGAAATTGCACGTGTCGAATGGATCAGAGAAGGTAGGGTTCCCCTACAAACCATTCGAGCTAAAATTGATCATTGTTCCTATCCAGTTCAAACCGCCTATGGAATATTGGGCATTAAAATTTGGATATTTGTAGACGAGAAATAATGGTCCCTCCTTTGCTTGCCATTCTATTCCGCGATAGAACAAAAACTACAAACCATTCCTTTTCACTTCAATAAAAAAAAAAATGAAAAATGAGCAATTCTAATTCTATAGGGTTGAATAAAAATTCGATTGACCATTTGGTAGAACTGCTATGCTTAGTGTGTGACTCGTTGGTTTTTTCTTTAGAGTTTGGATTAAAAAAAAAAAAAACAGACCAGCCCCTAACTAATAACTATAAGAACTAGTAACCAACTCATTGCTTTGTATTATCGAGATCCAAGGAACCAGTCACTATATGATGTATCGATCATATAGTTGTAACAACTGACAATCTTTTTTTTTTTTTTTCCATAAAGGAAAAGTCCATTTATGGCTTGGAAAGGGAAAGGAAAATAGAAGGATGTGGGTAAATGGAAGGGCGAGAGAAAGAGAGAAGGAGAATCTCCATGATATATGATTCCAATATGTATGGTCTATCAATCACATCATTATCATAAAAAGCAGTGTGATAAAGCATCAATACCGATTCGTCCATAATTAGTAATTAGATGAATAAGGTTCATAAGAAAAATACAAATAATAAAGAGCCTCGAGTCAATAGAGACTGAGGAGATTGGCTCGGGAACGAATTTCATTAGGAGCTCCATTGCATAGTTCAGGCCTAGCCATTAATGAAAAGCTATGGGAACGACGGAACCTGTGACTGCAGAAGATTCTATTAAAAACAAATCCTAATGATTCATTGGGTGGGATGGCGGAATCAACCAGGAACCAATTGATTTATTCTGATAGGTCATAGGTTCAACCTACAAATGAAGAAAGTAAGGAAAGAGTAAATATTCGCCCGCGAAGCCATTATTGGATTGCAATATTTTGACGGATTCGGTAAAGGTCAAGAATTCATTTTCAAAAGAAAGGCATTATCCCATATAAATAGAAATATACGTCTAGTTATATATACAAGATAATATACAAGATATACGGATTGCTGTGTGACAGATTAAATATCAATAAATCCGTGTATTATTCATTAAATAAATACATGTGCATCTGTAATATTATTGAATCGTTTCATTCGCGAGGAGCTGGATGAGAAGAAACTCTCATGTCCGGTTCTGCAGTAGAGATGGTATTGAGAAAAAACCATCAACTAGAACCCCAAAAGAACCAGATTCCGTAAACAACATAGAGGAAGAATGAAGGGAATATCTTATCGAGGCAATCATATTTGTTTCGGTAAATACGCTCTTCAGGCACTTGAACCCGCTTGGATCACATCTAGACAAATAGAAGCAGGACGACGGGCAATGACACGGTATGCGCGCCGCGGTGGAAAAATATGGGTACGTATATTTCCCGACAAACCCGTTACAGTAAGACCTACCGAAACACGCATGGGTTCGGGGAAAGGATCTCCCGAATATTGGGTATCTGTCGTTAAACCAGGTCGAATACTTTATGAAATGGGCGGAATATCAGAAACNGTAGCCAGAGCAGCTATTGAAATAGCTGCGTCCAAAATGCCTATACGAACTCAATTCATTATCGCGTGATAGATATTTGAAGGGTATTTGTGATGAAAAATACAATCGCAGATTTTTTGATTTCTGGGAAGACAATATTTCTCTCTTTTTCCTTTGCCCTTTGCATTGAAAGAGCAGATTCAAAAAATGATATGATTCAACCTCAGACCCATTTGAATGTAGCAGACAACAGCGGGGCTCGAGAATTGATGTGTATTCGAATCATAGGAGCTAGTAATCAGCGATATGCTCATATTGGTGACGTTATTGTTGCTGTAATCAAAGAAGCAGTGCCCAATATGCCTCTCGAAAGATCAGAAGTGATCAGAGCTGTAATTGTGCGTACATGTAAAGAACTCAAACGTGACAACGGTATGATAATACGATATGATGACAATGCAGCAGTTGTCATTGATCAAGAAGGAAATCCAAAAGGAACTCGAGTTTTTGGAGCGATCGCTCGGGAATTGAGACAGTTGAGTTTCACTAAAATAGTCTCATTAGCTCCTGAAGTCTTATAAATATATAAATACGAGTAGATGAGACCATAATAGAGTATGGAGTGTAGTAAGGTATCTAAAATAGATCACGTTAGTAGATTGTGTCTCACGCATATACCTTTACTAATTCATAAATAAATAAGAAAAATAAAAAAAAAAAGTGGAACATGTTGATTATATCAAAACTGTGAGGCACCAAGAATTCTAGTTCGTCATGGGTAGGGACACTATTGCCGATATAATAACTTCTATAAGAAATGCTAACATGGATAAAAAGGGAACGGTTCGAATAACATCTACTAATATCACCGAAAACATTGTTAAAATACTTCTACGAGAAGGGTTTATTGAAAACGTTAGGAAACATCGGGAAAACAACAAATATTTTTTGGTTTCAACCCTGCGACATAGAAGGAATAGGAAGGGAACATATCGAAATATTTTAAAGCGTATCAGTCGACCCGGTCTACGAATCTATTCCAACTATCAACGAATTCCTAGGATTTTAGGTGGAATAGGTATCGTAATTCTTTCTACTTCTCGAGGTATAATGACAGATCGAGAAGCTCGACTAGAAGGAATTGGGGGAGAAATTTTGTATTATATATGGTGATCCTTCTGGTATCCGAATTTGATCCGTAACTTGCTATTTGGAAAAAGAGAGGAAAGACGGATTGTCTACTATCACTCCTCCTCCATTAGTTGATACTTCAAGGGGGTTACCTGGAATGAAAGAACAAAAATTAATTCACGAAGGTTTAATTACTGAATCACTTCCCAATGGTATGTTCCGAGTTCGTTTA